GTTAATGTAGCTTATTATAAAGCAAAGCACTGAAAATGCTTAGAAGAGTAATATACTCCATAAACACAAAGGTTTGGTCCTAGCCTTTTTATTAATTGTTAGCAAAACTATACATGCAAGAATCACCATACCTGTGAAAATGCCCTGCAAATCATACAGATATAAAGGAGCTGGTATCAAGCACACTAATCAGTAGCTTATAACACCTTGCTTAGCCACACCCCCACGGGATACAGCAGTAACCAAAATTAAGCAATAAACGAAAGTTTGACTAAGTTATGCAATATTCAAAGGGTTGGTAAATCTCGTGCCAGCCACCGCGGTCATACGAGTAACCCTAATTAATAAATTCCGGCGTAAAGAGTGTTAAAATTACTAATAAAATAAGACTAAATCATATCCTAGTCGTAAAAAACAAAAGATAATAATAAAATCATACACGAAAGTAGTCTTAATAATTATGAATACACCAAAACTAAGACTCAAACTGGGATTAGATACCCCACTATGCTTAGTCGTAAACACAGATATTTAACAACAAAAATTTTCGCCCGAGAACTACTGGCAACAGCTTAAAACTCAAAGGACTTGGCGGTGCTTTAAACCCATCTAGAGGAGCCTGTTCTATAATCGATAAACCCCGATAAACCTCACCCCTTCTAGCTAATTCAGTTTATATACCGCCATCTTCAGCAAACCCTATCAAGGAACAAAAGTAAGCATAATTATTATCATAAAAACGTTAGGTCAAGGTGTAACCAATGAAAGGGAAAGAAATGGGCTACATTTTCTTCATTAAAAAGAATATACAACAGTAATCTCATTGAAATCAAGAGATCTTAAGGAGGATTTAGTAGTAAATTAAGAATAGAGAGCTTAATTGAATTAGGCCATAAAGCACGCACACACCGCCCGTCACCCTCCTCAAATACCCACTCTAATTAACTCAAATTATTATAGTATAAGAGGAGATAAGTCGTAACAAGGTAAGCGTACTGGAAAGTGTGCTTGGACAAACAAAGCATAGCTTAACATAAAGCATTCGGCCTACACCCGAAAGATTTCAAGAACCTTTGACTGCTTTGAACTAAAACTAGCCTACCTAAACCCAAAACCCAAACATAATAACCATAATAAAACAAAACATTTATTATTTAGAGTATAGGAGATAGAAATTTACTAAAGCGCTATAGAAATAGTACCGCAAGGGAAAGATGAAAGAAAAATTTTAAAGTACAAAATAGCATAGATTAAACCTTATACCTTTTGCATAATGAATTAACTAGAAAATTTTGACAAAAAGAATTTAAGTCAAACCCCCCGAAACCAAACGAGCTACTTTTAAACAGCTAAAAACTGAGCAAACTCGTCTATGTGGCAAAATAGTGAGAAGATTTAAAAGTAGAGGTGAAAAACCTATCGAGCTTGGAGATAGCTGGTTATCCAAACAAGAATTTAAGTTCAACTTTAAACCTTTCCTACAAAATATAAAATTTAAATGAAAGTTTAAATGTTAACTTAAGGAGGGACAGCTCCTTAAATAAGGATACTTCCTTAAGCAAAGGGTAAAAAATTCAATTACCATAGTAGGCCTAAAAGCAGCCATCAATTAAGAAAGCGTTCAAGCTCAACAAAACTTATAAATCATATTCCAAAAACCTATAATCACCCCTTGCATAAAAATTGGATCAATCTATAAAAAATAGAAGCGATAATGTTAGTATTAGTAACAAGAAGTAATTTCTCCTTGCACAAGCCTAAATTATAATTATAATTAATTAACAACCTTATAAAAAAATCACCTACTAGCCTATTATTACTATAATTGTTAATCCAACTCAGGAGTGCAATAAGGAAAGACTAAAACAGGTAAAAGGAACTCGGCAAATACAAACCCCGCCTGTTTACCAAAAACATCACCTCTAGCATTACAAGTATTAGAGGCACTGCCTGCCCAGTGACAATTTAAGTTAAACGGCCGCGGTATCCTGACCGTGCAAAGGTAGCATAATCACTTGTTCCTTAATTAGGGACTCGTATGAATGGCTTGACGAGGGTTTAACTGTCTCTTACCTAAAGTCAGTGAAATTGACATTCCCGTGAAGAGGCGGGGATAAAAAAATAAGACGAGAAGACCCTATGGAGCTTCAATTCATTAGCTCACTTTATCAAATTAAACCAACAAGGAATAAAATAATAAACTATGAGCTAACAATTTTGGTTGGGGTGACCTCGGAGCAAAAATAAACCTCCGAATGATATTAGCTTAGATTTACAAATCAAAGCTCTTGTCATAAATTGACCCAGAAACATCTGATCAACGAACCAAGTTACCCTAGGGATAACAGCGCAATCCTATTATAGAGTTCATATCGACAATAGGGTTTACGACCTCGATGTTGGATCAGGACCCCCAAATGGTGCAACCGCTATTAAAGGTTCGTTTGTTCAACGATTAAAGTCCTACGTGATCTGAGTTCAGACCGGAGCAATCCAGGTCGGTTTCTATCTATTAAAAATTTCTCCCAGTACGAAAGGACAAGAGAAATTAGGCCTATAAATCAATTACGCCTTAATAGCCAAGGAATGATATAATATTAATTCCTTAGCTATTAATTATAACCACCCAAGACAAGGGTTTGTTAAGGTGGCAGAGCCCGGTAATTGCATAAAACTTAAAACTTTACTATCAGAGGTTCAATTCCTCTCCTTAATAATTATGTTCATAATTAACTTTATCACCTTAATTATCCCTGTACTCCTTGCTATAGCTTTCCTCACTTTAATAGAACGAAAACTCCTAGGATATATACAATTACGAAAAGGCCCAAACATCGTAGGCCCTTACGGAGTACTACAACCATTAGCAGACGCACTAAAACTATTCATTAAAGAACCTTTATATCCTTCAACATCATCCATTCTTTTATTCACAATTGCCCCATCCCTAGCCCTAACTCTTGCCTTATCTATATGAATCCCCATCCCTATACCATATCCCCTTATTAATATAAACCTAGGAGCCTTGTTTATTCTAGCTACTTCAAGCCTGGCCGTATACTCCATTTTATGATCTGGATGAGCATCAAACTCCAAATACGCCTTATTCGGAGCTCTCCGAGCCGTAGCCCAATCCATTTCATATGAAGTTACCCTTGCCATCATCCTCCTATCTGTCCTCCTAATAAGCGGCTCATTCACACTACCAATACTTATAATTACTCAAAAAAATATCTGATTAATTATACCCTCCTGACCTCTAGCTATAATATGATTTGTATCTACACTAGCAGAAACAAACCGAGCTCCCTTCGACCTAACAGAAGGAGAGTCCGAACTAGTATCAGGATTCAACGTAGAATATGCTGCAGGACCCTTCGCACTATTCTTCATAGCAGAATATATAAATATTCTACTAATAAACACCTTAACTATCACCATCTTTTTAAACTCTTCATCAATAATTATATCCCCAGAAATATACACAACAAAATTCATAACAAAAACATTAATATTAACCACTCTCTTCCTATGAATTCGCGCTTCATACCCACGATTCCGTTATGACCAACTTATACATTTATTATGAAAAAACTTTCTTCCATTAACCCTAGCCCTATGCATATGACATATTTCTATACCAATATCTTTATCCAGCATCCCTCCACAAACAATCTAGAAATATGTCTGAAAAAGAGTTACTTTGATAGAGTAAAACATAGAGGTTTAACCCCTCTTATTTCTAGAACTATAGGAATTGAACCTAAACCAAAGAGATCAAAACTCCTCGTGCTACCTTTACACCATATTCTATTAGTAAGGTCAGCTAAATAAGCTATCGGGCCCATACCCCGAAAATGTTGGTTAAACCCTTCCCGTACTAATTAATACAATCCTAATAACAACTATTTACACTACACTTATCATAGGAACTTTAATTACTTTAATCAGCTCTCATTGATTACTAATATGAGTAGGTTTAGAACTAAGCATACTATCTATTATCCCAATTCTAATAAACAAGACAAACCCTCGATCAACAGAAGCTGCCACAAAATATTTTCTCACACAAGCAACTGCATCCATACTACTACTATTATCAATCATCATAACAATAATCTATTCAGGACAATGGTCTATTATTTATTCCAACAACCAAATCATTACACTCACTTTAACATTATCCCTAATTATAAAACTAGGCTTAGCACCATTTCACCTATGAGTAACAGAAGTAACACAAGGCATCCCCCTAATACAAGGAATGATCCTACTTACATGACAAAAAATCGCCCCACTATCCATCCTAACCCAAATTTCACCAACAATAAACACACCCTTAATTTTAATTTCAGCACTTATTTCAACCTTATTGGGCGGATGGGGAGGATTAAACCAAACCCAACTACGTAAAATCCTAGCATACTCATCAATCGCCCATATAGGATGAATAATAGTAATTATAAACTTTAACCCCTCAATCTCATTATTTAACCTAATCATTTACATCACCTTAACTATTACATTATTCACCACCTTACACATAAACAATAATACTTCCACATTATCATTATCTCACGTGTGAAGTACCGCCCCTCCCATTATCATTATTATCCTAATAAACCTATTATCCTTAGGAGGATTACCACCTCTAACCGGATTCTCCCCTAAATGAGCAATCATCCAAGAATTAATAAAAAACAATAATATTATTATTCCAATACTAATAACAATAATAGCCCTACTCAACCTATATTTTTACATACGACTAACATATTCAACAACCCTAACACTATTTCCATCAACAAATAACATAAAAACCAAATGACATTTCAACAATAATAAAATAACAATAATCGTATCCCCACTAAGCATATTATCAACTATAACTCTCCCCCTAACACCACTCCTAATTACATTAAACTAGGAAATTAGGTTAAAATAGACCAAGAGCCTTCAAAGCCCTAAGTAAATAATCTATATTTATTTCCTGCTAAGGACTGCAAGCAACAAACTTGCATCACCTGTATGCAAAACAAACACTTTAATTAAGCTAAGCCCTCCTCTAGGCTGATGGGACATAAACCCACGAAATTTTAGTTAACAGCTAAATACCCTAAACAACTGGCTTCAACCTACTTCTCCCGCCCTAAAAAGAAAAAAGGAGGGCGGGAGAAGCCCCGGCAGGTTTGAAGCTGCTCCTTCGAATTTGCAATTCAACATGAAATATCACCTCAGGGCTATTTGGTAGAAAAAGGGTTACAACCTTTATGTTTAGATTTACAGTCTAATGCTTATATCAGCCATCCTACCCTTACTTATGTTCATTAATCGATGGTTATTTTCTACTAATCACAAAGATATTGGTACCTTGTACCTTTTATTTGGTGCCTGAGCAGGTATAGTTGGAACCGCCTTAAGCCTATTAATTCGAGCAGAACTAGGCCAACCAGGGACATTACTAGGAGACGATCAAATTTATAATGTTATCGTAACAGCCCATGCTTTTGTAATAATTTTCTTCATAGTTATACCCATTATAATTGGAGGATTTGGAAACTGATTAATTCCTTTAATAATTGGAGCCCCTGATATAGCTTTCCCGCGTATAAATAACATAAGCTTTTGACTACTACCTCCATCATTCCTACTACTATTAGCCTCTTCAATAGTAGAAGCTGGAGCTGGCACAGGATGAACAGTCTATCCTCCCCTTGCCGGAAACCTTGCCCATGCAGGAGCATCCGTTGACTTAACAATTTTTTCTTTACACCTAGCCGGAGTTTCCTCAATTTTAGGGGCCATCAATTTTATCACAACTATTATTAATATAAAACCCCCCGCTATATCACAATACCAAACCCCTTTATTTGTATGATCTGTACTAATCACAGCAGTACTTCTACTTTTATCCCTTCCTGTACTAGCTGCCGGAATTACAATATTATTAACAGACCGAAACCTAAATACAACCTTCTTTGATCCTGCTGGAGGAGGAGACCCAATTCTTTATCAACACTTATTCTGATTCTTCGGCCATCCTGAAGTATATATCCTAATTTTACCTGGTTTTGGAATAATCTCTCATATTGTAACTTATTACTCAGGAAAAAAAGAACCCTTTGGTTATATAGGTATAGTTTGAGCAATAATATCAATCGGTTTCCTTGGATTTATTGTATGAGCTCACCATATATTTACCGTAGGAATAGATGTTGACACACGAGCATACTTTACATCAGCTACTATAATCATTGCTATTCCAACTGGTGTAAAAGTATTTAGTTGATTAGCAACACTACACGGAGGTAATATCAAATGATCTCCAGCTATACTATGAGCTCTTGGTTTTATTTTCCTTTTCACCGTGGGGGGACTCACAGGGATCGTCCTAGCTAATTCCTCACTAGACATCGTACTTCACGATACATACTATGTAGTAGCACATTTTCACTATGTATTATCTATAGGCGCTGTGTTTGCTATTATAGGAGGATTTGTACACTGATTCCCATTATTCTCAGGATATACTTTAGATCCTACATGAGCCAAAATCCACTTCTTCATTATGTTTGCAGGAGTAAATATTACCTTTTTCCCTCAACATTTCCTAGGTCTTTCTGGAATACCACGACGATACTCAGATTACCCAGATGCTTATACAATATGAAACACAGTATCCTCAATAGGCTCATTTATCTCTTTAACCGCAGTAATAGTAATAATTTTTATAATTTGAGAAGCATTCGCCTCTAAACGAGAAGTATTAACAACTGAACTAACCATAATTAACTTAGAGTGACTCCACGGATGTCCCCCACCTTATCATACATTCGAAGAACCTACCTATATTAAAATTCTTTAACAAGAAAGGAAGGAATCGAACCCCCAAAAACTAGTTTCAAGCCAGCCCCATATCCTTTATGACTTTCTTCACAGAGTATAGATATTAGTAAAAACATTACATAACTTTGTCAAAGTTAAATTACTGGTTCAACCCCTGTATATCTTTATGGCTTACCCTTATCAACTAGGCTTTCAAGACGCTACATCCCCTATTATAGAAGAATTAATTCATTTTCACGACCATACCTTAATAATCGTATTTTTGATCAGTACATTAGTACTATATCTTATTTCCCTCATGCTAACAACAAAATTAACACACATCAGCACTATGGACGCACAAGAAGTAGAAACCATTTGAACTATTCTTCCTGCCATTATCCTTATTATAATCGCACTTCCCTCCTTACGAATTTTATATATAATAGATGAAGTAAATAATCCCTCACTAACAATTAAAACTATAGGTCACCAATGATACTGAAGCTACGAATATACAGATTATGAAGATCTAAATTTTGATTCATATATAATCCCTACTACAGATCTTAAACCAGGCGAACTTCGACTTCTCGAAGTTGATAACCGAGTGGTTCTACCTATAGAAATACCCATCCGAATATTAATTTCTTCAGAAGACGTACTACACTCATGAGCTGTTCCTTCTCTAGGCCTAAAAACTGACGCAATCCCAGGACGACTAAATCAAACAATTCTTATATCTTCTCGCCCTGGTTTATTTTACGGTCAATGCTCAGAAATTTGTGGCTCAAATCACAGCTTTATGCCTATCGTTATCGAAATAACCCCTTTAAAAACATTCGAAAACTGATGTTCCTCTATATTATAAGCCGTTATGAAGCTATTACAGCATTAACCTTTTAAGTTAAAGAAAGAGAACTACTTTTCTCCATAACGGAATGCCACAACTAGACACATCCACATGATTAACCGTAATTTTATCAATAACACTAACACTATTTATTATTCTTCAACTAAAAACCCTTATACATCAATTCCCAGCCAATTTACAACTCACTAACTCAAAACAAAAAAAACAAAAAGAACCTTGAGAAAAAAAATGAACGAAAATTTATTTGCCTCTTTTATAACACCTACCTTACTAGGTTTACCTATTGTTATCTTTATTATTTTATTCCCAACCATCCTATTTCCTAGTCCTAAACGATTAATCAACAATCGAATTATTACAGTTCAACAATGAATAATTAAACTAATCCTAAAACAAATAATACTAATTCATAGCATTAAAGGACGTTCCTGATCCCTAATATTAACCACACTTATCCTATTTATTGGTTCAACTAATCTACTAGGATTATTACCTCATTCTTTTACTCCTACAACCCAATTATCTATAAACCTAGCAATAGCAATTCCCCTATGAACTGGAACCGTAATCCTAGGCTTCCGATACAAAACAAAAATATCTTTAGCACATTTTCTACCCCAAGGTACACCAATTATTCTCATTCCTATACTAGTGATTATTGAAACAGTCAGTTTATTTATCCAACCTGTGGCACTAGCAGTCCGTCTAACTGCAAATATCACTGCAGGTCACTTATTAATACATTTAATTGGAGGCGCCACCTCTATCCTATTCTCTATTAGTCCTCCAACTGCCCTATTAACATTTATTATTCTTTTATTACTTACAATCCTTGAATTTGCTGTAGCACTAATTCAAGCATACGTATTCACCCTACTAGTAAGCCTTTATTTACATGATAATACCTAATGACCCACCAAACACACGCATATCACATAGTTAATCCTAGTCCTTGACCTTTAACAGGAGCACTATCAGCCTTACTACTCACCTCAGGTCTTATCATATGATTTCATTTCAATCATACAACTCTACTCACCTTAAGCATAATCACAAACATTATGACCATATATCAATGATGACGCGACGTAGTACGAGAAGGTACATATCAAGGACATCACACATCAATTGTACAAAAAGGTTTACGATATGGGATAATTTTATTTATTGTCTCAGAAGTATTTTTCTTTTCTGGTTTTTTCTGAGCCTTTTATCATTCTAGCCTGGCACCCACCCCTGAATTAGGAGGGTACTGGCCCCCTACAGGAATCAACCCTCTTAATCCCTTAGAAGTACCATTATTAAATACATCAGTCCTATTAGCCTCAGGTGTCTCAATCACATGAGCTCACCATAGCTTAATAGAAGGCAATCGTACACAAATAATTCAAGCCCTTGTAATCACAATTGCTTTAGGATTATATTTCACTCTACTTCAAATATCAGAATACTTTGAAGCCTCTTTCTCAATTTCCGACGGTATCTACGGATCAACATTTTTTGTTGCCACAGGATTTCATGGATTACATGTAATTATCGGAACAACTTTCCTAATAACTTGCTTACTCCGACAACTATATTACCACTTCACATCTAAACACCATTTCGGATTTGAAGCCGCAGCTTGATACTGACATTTCGTAGACGTAGTATGACTATTCTTATATGTATCAATCTACTGATGAGGATCATACTTTCTTAGTATAATCAGTACTGCTGACTTCCAATCAGCAAGACTCGTACTAACCACGAGAGAAAGTAATTAACATAATTATATCAATTTCAACTAACTACCTATTAACCACACTCCTTATTACCATCGCATTTTGACTGCCTCTCCTCAACCTATATACAGAAAAAACGAGCCCTTACGAATGCGGATTCGACCCAACAGAAATTACACGCTTACCATTCTCTATAAAGTTTTTCCTAATCGCTATCACTTTTCTTTTATTTGACCTAGAAATCGCCCTACTTCTCCCCCTACCCTGAGCATTTCAATCAACAACTCTAAACATAACAATATGAATTTCCATTGCACTAATCCTAATTTTATCATTAGGCCTAACTTACGAATGACTTCAAAAAGGCTTAGAATGAATAGAATAAGGTAGTTAGTTTAATTAAAACAAATGATTTCGACTCATTAGATTATGATAAACCCATAACTACTAAAATGACTTCCATATTATTTAATATAATAACAGCCTTCATCATCTCATTTATAGGAGTAATAATTTATCGATCACACATAATATCCTCCCTATTATGCCTAGAAGGCATAATATTATCTATATTTATCTTAGGAACAACCACAATATTAAATCTCCACTATACATCTTCAATGCCCTTTCCTGTTATCTTACTAGTATTTGCTGCTTGTGAAGCAGCTGTAGGTTTAGCTCTCCTAGTAATAATTTCAAACACATATGGCATCGACTATGTACAAAACCTAAATATACTACAATGTTAAAAATTATTATCCCAACAATCATACTTATTCCTACAACATGACTATCCAAAGGCCCCTTAATATGAATTAACTCCACATCATACAGTTTCATAATTGCATTAACCAGTTTAACTCTCCTCAATAAACTTGACATCACTAACACAACATACTCTTTAAACTTATCCTCTGATTCCTTGTCATCCCCACTACTTGCCCTAACTACCTGACTCCTCCCCTTAACAATCATTGCAAGTCAACATCACATAAAAAAAGAAACAGAAATACGAAAAAAATTATATATTTGTTTATTAATCACACTTCAATTATTTCTTATCCTCACTTTCTCGGCAACAGAGATAATTCTATTTTATATTCTATTCGAAACCACACTTATTCCAACACTAATTATTATTACACGCTGAGGTAATCAATCAGAACGAATGATAGCCGGCATATACTTCCTATTCTACACTTTAGCCGGCTCCCTCCCCCTACTAATTGCCTTAATCTATATACAAAACCAACTAGGATCATTAAATTTCCTGCTATTCAACTATAACACCCATATATTACCCCCAACCTTATCTAACAATTTAATATGATTAGCGTGCATTATAGCATTTATAATTAAACTTCCCCTATATGGTCTTCACTTATGATTACCCAAAGCACATGTAGAAGCACCTATTGCAGGGTCAATAGTACTCGCCGCCATCCTACTAAAACTAGGAGGATATGGTATGATACGAATATCACAAATATTAGATCCACTAACAAACTATATATCATACCCTTTCATTCTATTATCACTATGAGGAATAATTATAACAAGTTCTATTTGTTTACGCCAAACAGACCTAAAATCCCTAATCGCTTATTCATCTGTAAGCCACATAGCCCTTGTAATCACCGCTGTTATAATTCAAACCCCTTGAAGCTTTATAGGCGCAACATCCCTTATAATCGCCCACGGCCTTACTTCCTCTTTATTATTCTGTTTAGCCAATACTAATTATGAACGAGTACATAGCCGTACATTACTACTAGCCCGAGGCTTACAAACATTATTTCCACTACTCGGCTTATGATGAATCATTGCAACCCTTACTAATCTAGCTCTACCACCAACAATCAATCTAATCGGAGAACTATTAATTATTATCTCAACTTTCTCATGATGTCAACTTACAATTATCCTAACAGGATTAAACATTTTAATTACCGCCCTATACTCCTTATTCATAATAATCTCTACACAACGAGGTAAACTACCATTTCACATCCACAATATACCTCCTACTTTCACGCGAGAAAACATCCTAATAAGCATACATATCATTCCCCTGCTATTACTAACCCTAAACCCCAAACTCATTCTAGGCTACCTGTATTGTAAATATAGTTTAACCAAAACATTAGATTGTGAATCTAATATTAGAAGAATAATTACTTCTTATTTACCGATCAAAGAAAGAACTATGGATCTGCTAATTCCACCTAACCATATTTAATACTATGGCTTTCTTAACTTTTATAGGATAGAAGTATTCCATTGATCTTAGGAGTCAAATAATTGGTGCAACTCCAAATAAAAGTAATAAACCTAATTACATCAACATTCGCTTTACCCCTGATCCTACTCACACTCCCAATCTTATTACCTTCAATAAACATTCACATAAAAATGTCCTACCCCAATTATGTAAAAACTATCATTTCTTTATCCTTTTTACTAAGCTTAATTCCAACACTCACTCTATTCCACTCCAACCACGAATCTATAGTCTCAAGCTGAAACTGACTAACAATACAAACAACACATCTAACCTTAGACTTCAAACTAGACCTCTTCTCAATCTTATTTATATCCGTTGCACTATATATCACATGATCTATCATAGAATTTTCCTTATGATATATACACTCCGACCCACACATAGATAAATTCTTTAAATATTTACTACTATTTCTAATCACTATAATAATTTTAATTACAGCAAACAACCTATTTCAACTATTTATTGGCTGAGAAGGAGTAGGAATTATATCCTTCTTACTAATCGGATGATGACATGGACGATCAGATGCTAACACAGCAGCAATACAAGCAGTATTATACAATCGAATCGGCGATGTAGGATTAATTATATCTATATGCTGATTTATCCTTAATTTAAACTCATGACAATTCCAACAAATTTTTATTATACAAGACAAACAATATCTTATTCCACTCACAGGTTTATTACTAGCTGCTACCGGAAAATCAGCTCAATTCGGACTTCACCCCTGATTACCATCCGCCATAGAAGGCCCCACACCTGTATCAGCATTACTACACTCTAGCACAATAGTTGTAGCAGGAATTTTTTTACTAATCCGATTCTATCCTTTAACACAAAATAACCAAACCATTCAAACAATATGTTTATGTATAGGTGCCCTAACAACCCTTTTTACAGCAATTTGCGCTCTAACACAAAATGATATTAAAAAAATTGTAGCATTCTCCACTTCAAGTCAATTAGGATTAATAATAGTAACTATTGGAATTAACCAACCACACCTAGCATTTCTACACATCTGCACCCACGCATTCTTCAAAGCAATACTTTTCTTATGCTCCGGCTCAATTATCCACAATCTTAACGACGAACAAGATATCCGAAAGATAGGAGGATTACACAAAATTCTACCAATCACATCCTCATCACTTATAATTGGAAGCCTAGCCTTAACAGGCATACCATTTCTTACAGGATTTTATTCCAAAGACTCAATCATCGAATCCGCAATAACGTCGTATACAAACGCCTGAGCCCTAGCCATTACACTAATCGCCACTTCACTAACTGCCGTATACAGCACACGAATTATCTTCTTCGTCCTAATAAATCACCCCCGATTTACTCTCCCGCATAACATAAACGAAAATAACCCTTTAATAATTAATCCTATTAAGCGACTAGCATGGGGAAGTATCCTAGCTGGCTTCCTAATCACCCTTAACTGCCCTATCACCAACATTCCACAAACAACAATACCTATTACAGCAAAAACAGCAGCAATTTTTACAACAATCTTAGGCTTTACAATTGCCATAGAACTCAATACAATAACCAAGCACTTAAAAACAAACTATTCATCCAAATACTTTAACTTTTCAAATGCACTCGGCTATTTCCCCACAACAATACACCGAACCCCTCCACATTTAAGCCTCAATATAAGTCAATGCCTAGCATCATCCACAATTGACTCTATTTGACTAGAAAAAACAACTCCTAAATTCATTTATAAAATGCAAACAAAAGCATCAGCACTAACTTCTACTCAAACAGGCCTACTAAAATTCTATTTCTTATCATTCCTAATCTCTATAACACTAGCTCTTATACTCCTAATTTAATTCCCACGAGTAATTTCAAGAACAATAAAAATACAAGTAAACAATGATCAACCAGCTACAAACATTAGTCAATAATTATAACTGTAAATAGCAGCTACACCTGCAGGATCCTCACTAAAAAACCCTATATTCTCACCATCAGCATCATAAACCACCCACTCACCAGCACCATAATAATCAACTAAAACCTCAACATGTTCATACTTCACTCATCAATACAACAACATAAACTCAGACAACACCCCTAAAACCAAAGAAATTCAAATAATAACATTAGACACTCATGTCTCAGGGTATTGTTCCATAGCCATAGCAGTAGTATAAGCAAACACAACCATCATACCACCCAAATAAACTAAAAACACTACTAACCCTAAAAATGACCCACCACAACTCAAAATAATCCCACACCCAACCCCGCCACTAACAACCAATGCCAACCCCCCATAAATTGGTGACGGCTTAACCGAAAACCCAATAAAACCAATAATAAAAATAATACCAAGAATACAAACAACATTTAAAGTCATAATTTCTACATGGAATCTAACCACGACCAATGATATGAAAAACCATCGTTGTAATTCAACTATAGAAACTTATTAATGACCAACATACGAAAATCCCATCCCTTATTTAAAATTATTAACCACTCATTCATCGATCTACCAGCCCCTTCCAATATCTCAACATGATGAAACTTCGGTTCCCTACTAGGAATATGCTTACTATTACAAATTATCACAGGTCTATTTTTAGCCATACACTATACTGCAGATACCACTACCGCCTTCTCATCAGTTACTCACATCTGCCGAGACGTAAACTACGGATGACTAATCCGCTACTCACATGCTAACGGAGCATCCATATTTTTCATTTTCCTTTATTTTCACATTGGCCGAGGTATTTACTATGGGTCTTACTTATTCTCAGAAACATGAAACATTGGAGTTGTCCTTTTATTTGCAGTAATAGCTACTGCCTTCATAGGATACGTACTTCCTTGAGGACAGATATCATTCTGAGGAGCAACAGTAATTACAAACCTTTTATCTGCTATCCCTTACATTGGCCCTATACTAGTTGAATGAATCTGAGGTGGATTCTCAGTAGACAAAGCAACACTAACCCGATTTTTTGCTTTCCATTTTATCCTTCCATTTATTATCACAGCAATGGTAATAATCCACCTTCTATTTTTACACGAAACAGGATCTAATAATCCCTCAGGACTAAACTCCAACACCGACAAAATTCCATTTCACCCCTACTACACAATTAAAGATATTTTTGGTATTATATTTATAGCTCTCACAATAATAACCTTAGTTCTATTCACACCAGACCTTTTAGGAGACCCAGACAATTACACCCCAGCCAACCCCCTWAATACCCCACCACACATTAAGCCTGAATGATACTTCCTATTTGCATACGCCATCCTACGATCAATTCCTAATAAATTAGGAGGCGTTATAGCACTAGTATTATCGATCACTATCCTCATATTATTCCCAATATTACACACATCCAAACAACGCAGCATGTCATTCCGACCTTTCAGCCAATGTTTACTATGAGCCCTAGTAGCCAATCTAGCAATCCTTACATGAATCGGAGGCCAACCAGTAGAATCACCTTACATCACCATCGGCCAACTAGCATCAATCTTATACTTCTTCATTATTTTAATTCTCATACCTGCAACAAGCCTCATAGAAAACAAACTACTTAAATGAAGAGCCTTAGTAGTATAATTAATACATTGGTCTTGTAAACCAAAAACGGAGTACTACCCTCCCTAAGACATATAAATCAAGAAAGAAGCAAGAAGCTACACCATCAGTACCCAAAACTGAAATTCTACATAAACTATTTCTTGATAACCAAATAATATCATAACTATGTACATCGTGCATTTATGCACCTCCCCATTAATATATGTATTAGTACATATATGTATAATAGTACATAGACCATTATATGTTTAATCAACATTAAGTTCTTGTCCCCATGCATATAAGCAGGTACATACTTCTTAGGTCGTACATAAGACATTTAACCTAAAATTCAACTAATTTGCTAGTCAATACGACTATTAAGCTCAATTAAACAGTCAATGTACTTCGATAAACCATGCGTAACACAGACATTAGCTCATTATATTAAATCCTTTATCTTCCATACGTCTATCGCTCTCCCTTAGGAATCTATTAATCACCATCCTCCGAGAAACCATCAACCCGCCAAACAGGTGTCCCCCTCCTCGCTCCGGGCCCATCTAATGTGGGGGTAGCTAAAGTGAAACTTTATCAGACATCTGGTTCTTTCTTCAGGGTCATAAATTGCTATTCGCTCATTCGTTCCTCTTAAATAAGACATCTCGATGAAATTGGGTCTATTGGTAAGAAACCAACAACGTCTCTGATCAAATACATTTGGTATCTATTTAATTTTAGGGATGCAATCACTCAGCATAGCCGTCAAGGCATGCACGCTTCCAATTAAACTGTAGCCGGACTTATTAGTCAGTACCCTTGGCCCGCATAATAAAAATCACGTAAGACAATCTTTTAATGCTAGAAGGACATAAATAAATTTCACGATTACATACACGTACACACGTACGTACACACGTACGTACACACGTACACACGTACACACGTACGTACACACGTACGTACACACGTACACACGTACGTACACACGTACACACGTACGTACACACGTACACACGTACGTACACACGTACACACGTACGCACACACGTACGTATTGATTTACCAATAGGTATCTTTTAACAAACCCCCCTTACCCCCCGTAAAAATTACAAATATAATACATAGGTCATAAAACCTATGCAATGCACCCTGTTATCTTGCCAAACCCCAAAAACAAGAAAAATAGATGCAAAAAATGTAACATTTCACGTTCCCTACCTAATATTTTTTATCATAGGGTGTAAATTTTCAAAATGTAAAAACAAAATTTACCCGCATGTCAGTACAACATGTGGCATATTTTTCATTGAACAAATTATAGCCGGATGTCCCAACAAATAAAATTATCACCAAAACACCTGATTTCAAAGGA